CTCATATTACTCATATATAATATATTACCATATATTATAATAATATATATATATATATATATAAATATTATTACATAAATATTTTTCGCGCGAATTTCTCAGGCGAAAACGGACCTTTTTTTTCTGTTTTAAGAAAAGTAAAATATTATTTCTCGAATCGTTGTACATTTCAATTTGAATTTTAAAGTAGGGATTCCGCGTCCACATAAACAAAAAAAGCGTCCCTAACTACTGATTATATATGTATTACCATAATGTAATACAAGAAAGAAGGAGGATTTAAAATGCGAAATCTAAAAACATATCTTTCCGTAGCACCGGTACTAAGTGCTCTATGGTTTGGTTCTTTAGCAGGTTTATTGATAGAGATCAATCGTTTTTTTCCAGATGCGTTGACATTTCCTTTTTTTTCCTTCTAGTTATTTCCGTAGGAAGAGGTAAAGCAAATTAGTAATACAATCAAATCTCTGTGACTAACCCTTTTTTTTTTCTTTTTTTTTTTTAGAATTAGATAGAAGGAATAAGAAAGGGCTGGGGGGAAGAAAAAAGTGAATTCAACCTCACCAAAACTTCGGTTCAGGTTCCACGACAATTACTAGTAGAGGGAAAATGGAAGTGTCGAGAGGGTAACAGTATTCTACAAGATAATTAAATGAAATACTGTACTGTGATTCTAAATAGAGTTAGAAATCATTGTATTACTTATTATTTACTAAAATTTATTCTATATTGATTTACTTTTTTCTTTATTATAATTATATTAATTGCAATTGATTGCAATGAACTCTTTGATAATTTGATTTTGAGTTTTCTATTTTTTTTCTTTCTTCTTCTTCGTTTTTGATCGGAAAATAGAATAAAATAGAATAGTGGGGTGAATTAAAAACCCAAAGGGGGTTCATGGCCAAAAGTAAAGATGTTCGAGTAACGATTATTTTAGAATGTACTATTTGTGTTCGAAACGGCGTTAATAAAAAATCAACGGGCATTTCCAGATATATTACTCAAAAAAATCGACACAATACACCTAACCGATTGGAATTGAGGAAATTCTGTCCTTATTGTCACAAACATACAATTCACGGGGAGATAAAGAAATAGATCTACCCGTACGTGCTCCTTCTAATAAATAGGCGGACTATTCCATAATATATTATTAAAATTAAATAAAACTATTAGATTCTTTTCACGATAATTATTTAAACTATATAAGATTCTTAGAGGAAAATATTATTCTATAAGTTATAGAAGAAAATCCCAATTTAAAGAAAATATCAATTTCGAGTGAATTTATATAGTCAATTTTGATTTCTATAAACCTAAATTAGTTATGATATTCTAAGATATTAGAATTCTATATATATATTCTATATATATATAGAATTACATAAATAGAATAATATAAAAGAATAATATAAAAAAAAGGAAAGAGATTCAAAATGAATTAAAAATAAAATGAACAAACCAAATCCTAAATCCTATTTATTAATTCTAGAATTTAAAATTTAGTCCGCTATAAAAATAGGGTTTGATATATATATATTTTATATAGGGATAGGATTCTTTTTAAAGATAAGGAATAAACAAATTAAAGATAAGGAATAAACAAATTAAAGATAAGGAATAAACAAATTAAAGATAAGGAATAAACAAATTAAAGATAAGGAATAAACAAATTAAAGATAAGGAATAAACAAATTAAAGATAAGGAATAAACAAATCATGGATAAATCCAAGCGACCCTTTCTTAAATCCAAGCGACCCCTTCTTAAATCCAAGCGACCCTCTCTTAAATCCAAGCGACCCTTTCTTAAATCCAAGCGATCTTTTCGTAGGCGTTTGCCCCCGATCCAATCGGGGGATCAAATTGATTATAGAAACATGGGTTTAATTAGTCGATTTATTAGTGAACAAGGAAAAATATTATCTAGGCGTGTAAATAGATTAACCTTAAAACAACAACGATTAATTACTCTTGCTATAAAACAAGCTCGTATTTTATCTTTGTTACCCTTTATTAATAATGAGAACCAATTTGAAAGAAGCGAGTCGACCGCTAGAACTATAGGTCGTAGAACCAGAAAAAGGTAGGCTTGCTCTTCAATTCAGTAGGCTTACTCTTCAATTCAATTGAATCCAAATTCGAATCCGAACTCAAACGTGGACTGGTGTTTTATTCTAAAAATCTGATAAAATGGCGTGTTGTAAGAAAAAATCTTTTTTTAATCTAGTGTCTTCACTCATTTTGGTTTGATGACCTGATCGTAATTTTTTATCATACTAATTTCTACTCTACCTTCCCCGAGTTCACAACTCCATTTAATTTAAAGCATTCCGGGGGATTCCTGCTGAGAAAGAATATTGTTGCAAATCATATAAAGACCGTTCTTATTTGATATAGCTATTTGCGCAAGTATTTTACGATTAAGAAGCAATTTTTTTTTGTACAGATTGTGTATCAGCTGGTTATAACTATAGGATACTCCCATGCCGCGAATTACTGCATTTACTCGGGTGATCCATAAACGACGAAAGTCTCTTTTTTTCCTCTTTCTATCCCGATTAGACGAAACCAAAGCTCGTATTCTCTGTTGATTAATAGTTTTAGTAAGTCTTGAATGAGCCCCTCGAAAGCTTGACGCAAATAAACGCATTTTTGTTCGGCGTCTTCGAGCTATATATCCTCGTTTAATTCTAGTCATTGAATAAAAGAAACTTTGATGAATAACTAAGTCTTTCGTACTGTTATTCTTTTACCCTTCCTTTACTAGTCTGTTAATAACAAAACGGATTGTTCCAATGTATAAAATAAAAATTCCAATGGCTTTTGCTACTATAACCTTCCCGACCACGATTTTCTCTAGGCATTTTGCTTAGAAATAAGCAATTGTATTGACCCTAGAGATCAAAAAACGCATAATAATAGTAAATAGAAATGGATAACTAAATCGTGGGTTCCATCGTTTCTATGGTTTGGTCTTAAACGGCGAGGTCCCTTCTATACACCGGAGCTCCTTTCTTCATTTAATCAATGCTATTGGTAACTTGTACAGTTCACACTTTTTGGCTCTACCCCATGAATTTTTCAGTAATAGATCTTTCACAACTAGATCTATCTTATACGGTAACGATATTTAATTATAAAGATTCGTTGGCTAGCTGACCCTGTTAGTCCGTTCCTTGCAAGCATAATCCTTTTGCTTTTTTATTTCAATAGGATTTTCCCCGCTTAATGGATAAGCGTTTGCTACCAATGGGGAAGTTGTTCTCATCTTAAATTCATGATTGGATTTGCACCAACGGAAACCATAAAAATTATACACAATAGAAGTATATGGTGGATCTACCCCTTTGATTTTAGCTAGTGCAGGGAAGAACCCCATTCTATAGTATTGATCATGAATATTGAAAAAAGAAACTTTTTTCTCAGCCCATGATTTGAACGAGTCGCACATACACCCTCGTACATGTTCCTCGACGCTGAGGACATCCCCTAAGAGCAGGGGATTTCGTGACATTTCTGATTGGCTGTCTTGCGTTTCTAATAAGTTGTTTAATTGTTGGCATGTTGAATCATATACATAAGAGTTCGGTTTAGATCAATCCTAACCGAATCACTTTTTTTTTCTATCTAATTTTTTTTATTTAATCCCCTTCCTCTCTTATTAAGAAGGAATAAGGGGATTAAATAAAAAAACTCAATCTTCAATTTTGACCTTGTGCTGTTATTTTTTATTAAAGATTAAATTGCTTAATCTGCTATAAGATCAATAATTCCATAATCTTTTGCTTCTGTGGCTGACATAAAAATATCTCGTTCCATATCCCGGGATATCACCCAGAAGGGTTTGCCCGTTCTTTGTACATAAACTTCTATGATTGCCTCGCGAAATTTTGCCAGTTCACCCACTTCCAGGATAAATTCCTTTGTTTGTTGGGAATCCGGAATAAAAGAAGTACTCGGTTGATGGATCATTACCCTAGCGTGAGGGAATGCCATACGTTTGGTAATTGTTCCTCCGACCAGGAGAAAAGATCCCATTGAAGCGGCCAATCCTATGTCTATTGTATTCACATCAGGTGTCACAAATTGTATAGCATCATAAATACTAATTCCGGGTATTACCCCTCCGCCAGGACAGTTTAGAAACAAATACTGCTCTTTGGTGGGATCCTCTAGACTAAGAAATACCATAATGCCAATAATGTTATTTGAGATTTCGCTATCAATCTCTTCGGCTAAAAAAAGTAATCTTTGCCGATAAAGTCGGTTGATTAGGATAAAAATTGATCCTTTAGGAGCCGTACAGGCATCTTTTGATGCATACGGTTCGATAAAAATTGTAAAAAAGAAATCAATGTGTAGATTTCGGGCATCCCTCGTTTTTGAGAGCGTTCCTTCTAACAAAGGAGCTTGTTCTTTCATTTTTACCATTAAAGAAAGATCAGCTCCTTAATCTTATCGAATAAACTTTTCTTTTCATTGATGTGCTTTTTCATCAGGATTCAATCCAAATCATGATGTCATTTTCTTGTTCCTAAATGGGCTTCTTTCTTTTTGATTCAAAATTTTTAGGTTTATGTTCTACTCCGAGTAAAGATCCGCCCGATTTTGATTTGCACATATAGAACAAATCGTCCCAATACCACGTCTTTTTTTTTTTGATGCGATTTCTCCCTAATTCCTTTCATGTCGCCTGCCAAAAATTTGCCGTATTTCTGATTTTACGTATTTATGATTTTATTCGATTAATTAACAGTTTGAAATCGCTTCTGTTACTCAGTTTTTGAATGAAAATTTTATGATATAGGTGGTAATCGCAGATATATTACCGCTTGGTTTTTTTATAAACGGAGTCTGAATGCTTCATTTTATTGATCCAACCAATCCAACCATAAATCATTCTAATTGAAAATAGTAATCTGGATACCCCCAAAAAAATGGATCTATCATTGGACTTCGCGCTTCAAATAATTGAAAATTCAATTAATGGCGAAACAGAGGATATCTCGATCGGGGGAGAGAACGGGGTAATCCCATATGACCCAATCTATTTGACAAGTCGCACTATAAGTCAACCCAAGAACTAGTTTCATCGTCCGGACCTTGGAAAGGCACTTTTGGAATACCAATAGGCATAAAAGGAAAAAGGATTCACCACGTCGTATCACTTTGATGTGGAAGCGTAACAAGAGGTTTACTGTATAATATTGGCTCATATACATAGAGTGAATAGAGTGAATAGAATAAGGCCAGAAACTAAAGTAAAGGAAGAAGAATGAATGAAAATGAAAGAAAATTTGTACGAATAGGTCCTTTGAATGATGAGATGCATTTGTTCATAGAAACTGGAATCAATCCCCCATTGCGTATTGATACTTATCGGGTATAAAATAGATCTGCTTCTCATTTTTGAATTCTTCCATTATTGCTAAAAGAATAGAGCAAATATTCATTTTTTCTCCGAAAAATCCTTCCAAAGGAGGGAGGCCCGTAGCATAGTCCAATGCAATAAAGTTACACAGTGTCTATTTTTCATTGATAAAGGGGTATTTCCATGGGTTTGCCTTGGTATCGTGTTCATACTGTTGTTTTGAATGATCCCGGCCGCTTACTTGCTGTTCATATAATGCATACAGCCCTGGTTGCTGGTTGGGCTGGTTCGATGGCTCTATATGAATTGGCAGTTTTTGATCCCTCTGACCCCGTTCTTGATCCAATGTGGAGACAAGGTATGTTCGTTATACCTTTCATGACCCGTTTAGGAATAACCAATTCGTGGGGCGGTTGGAATATTACAGGGGGGGCTATAACGAATCCGGGTTTTTGGAGTTACGAAGGTGTGGCCGCAGCACATATTGTCTTTTCTGGCCTTTGCTTCTTGGCAGCTATCTGGCATTGGGTGTATTGGGATCTAGAAGTTTTCTGTGATGAGCGCACAGGAAAACCTTCTTTGGATTTACCCAAGATCTTTGGAATTCATTTATTTCTCTCAGGAGTGGCTTGCTTTGGTTTTGGCGCATTTCATGTAACAGGATTGTTTGGTCCGGGAATATGGGTGTCCGATCCGTATGGACTAACTGGAAAGGTACAACCTGTAAGTCCAGCGTGGGGTGTGGAAGGTTTTGATCCTTTTGTTCCAGGAGGAATAGCCTCTCATCATATTGCAGCAGGCACATTGGGCATATTAGCGGGCTTATTCCATCTTAGTGTCCGTCCACCCCAACGTTTATACAAAGGATTACGCATGGGAAATATTGAAACTGTCCTTTCCAGTAGTATCGCGGCTGTCTTTTTTGCAGCTTTTGTTGTTGCTGGAACTATGTGGTATGGTTCAGCTACTACTCCCATCGAATTATTTGGTCCTACTCGTTATCAATGGGATCAGGGCTACTTCCAGCAAGAAATCTATCGAAGAGTTAGTGCTGGGCTAGCCGAAAATCAAAGTTTATCAGAAGCTTGGTCTAAAATTCCCGAAAAGTTAGCTTTTTATGATTACATTGGAAATAATCCGGCAAAAGGAGGATTATTCAGAGCGGGTTCAATGGACAACGGGGATGGAATTGCTGTTGGGTGGTTAGGACACCCTATCTTTAAAGATAAAGAAGGGCGCGAACTTTTTGTACGTCGTATGCCTACTTTTTTTGAAACATTTCCTGTTGTTTTGGTAGACGGAGACGGAATTGTTCGAGCCGATGTCCCTTTTAGAAGGGCAGAATCGAAGTATAGTGTCGAACAAGTAGGTGTAACTGTTGAGTTCTATGGTGGCGAACTCAATGGAGTGAGTTATAGCGATCCTGCTACTGTGAAAAAATATGCTAGACGTGCTCAATTGGGTGAAATTTTTGAATTAGATCGTGCTACTTTGAAATCCGACGGCGTTTTTCGTAGCAGTCCAAGGGGTTGGTTTACTTTTGGGCATGCTTCGTTTGCCCTACTCTTCTTCTTTGGCCACATTTGGCATGGTGCTAGAACCCTGTTTAGAGATGTTTTTGCCGGTATTGATCCAGATTTGGATGTTCAAGTAGAATTTGGAGCATTCCAAAAAGTCGGAGATCCAACTACAAAAAGACAAGCAGTCTGATGCAAGATTGCTTTGTTAGTTTTCGTTTCTTTTTTTGACATAGGTTGTTGGAAAAATCTTGATTTAAATTCAATCGCTGCCTTTTCGTTGACTCTTGCTCTTTCTTTACCCGGGGGATGATCCCAAATAAACAGGTATGGAAGCTATAATTGTAAACCACGATCGAATTTATGGAAGCATTGGTTTATACATTCCTCTTAGTATCGACCTTAGGGATAATTTTTTTCGCTATCTTTTTTCGAGATCCGCCTAAAGTTCCAACTAAAAAAATGAAATGATTTTTCATTATCTCAATTGAAGTAATGAGCCCCCCAATCTTGGGGGGCTCATTACTTCAACTAGTCCCCGTGTTCCTCGAACGGATCTCTTAGTTGTTGAGAGGGTTGCCCAAAAGCAGTATATAAGGCGTACCCGGTAAAACTTACAAGTAAACCAGATATAGAGATGGCGACTAAGGTTGCTGTTTCCATTATTATATAACTTCAAGACCACGATGGATCTATGATAAGATTTTACAACGGAATGGTATACAAAGTCAACAGATCTCACTGAATACAAAATAAGATTTATGGCTACACAAAGCGTTGAAAGTAGTTCTAGATCTGGTCCAAGACGAACTGCTGTAGGGGCCTTTTTGAAACCACTGAATTCGGAATATGGTAAAGTTGCCCCTGGATGGGGAACGACTCCTTTGATGGGTGTTGCAATGGGTCTATTTGCGATATTTCTATCTATTCTTTTGGAGATTTATAATTCTTCTGTTTTACTGGATGGAATTAGAATGAATTAGATTTTTCAATCTATCAATCTAAAAAGTGAAACTTTTCGGTCTCATATTTTTAGACCAGTCTGTTTTGGTAGTTCGACCGTGAAATTTATTTGTTTCTGTAGTTCCGGAATATGAGTGTGTGACTTGTTATAATTGATCCTATTGATAGTACAGAAAATGAGTCTGTTGTCTTGATAGAGATAGTTTTACTCCGTCGGGATATTATCTGGAGCACGGAAAATATGAAATGGATAACGAAGTATTCGAACTATGATTCATACGTAATATTCAAACCTCGCAGCCGGATTTAAAAAAAAAAATTCAAAGAAAGAGTTAAGGAGTTAGATTCTAAATAGAAATCTAAAGTGTTTTCTTCTTTCAAACTCGCGTTTATACTGATTTTGATTAAAGGACAAGCCTTTCTTTGTATTTGTAGTTATTATACCCTATTTATTGAATAAGTGATGATTCAAAGGTTCTTACTCAGGGAATCTTTGGACTTAGTTTGAAGGTTTTAGTGAATCATCGTGGTTCTAGTATGAATCTGAGGTTTCAATTGATTCATAGGGTCTTAACAAGATAATTCCTCTCAATAATAAATAAAAAAGAAAAGAAGAAATCCACATTCCATACAAATAAAAAAGAAAAGCAAAGAAAGAAAAAGAAAAGAGTAGGTAAATAGAAGATTCAAGAGGCCTGGAACGATCAACATAAAGACGAAAGCGCCGACTTGATTTTTTGGCATTATAACTCCAACAAGAGTTCTCGGATTTGACTCTGATTTTTACTCTTTTTTATCTACGGATTAAGAGGTTAAAAACTTTTTTATTATATATCCGTTTCAGCCAATATTTTGGTGTTTTTGTTTGAGCTGTACGAGATGAAATTCTCATATACAGTTCTTAGAGGGGGAGTCCTATTGGTTTACCTATCTCAATAAAGTCTATGATTGGTTTGAAGAACGCCTCGAGATTCAGGCAATTGCGGATGATATAACTAGTAAATATGTTCCTCCTCATGTTAACATTTTTTATTGTCTAGGAGGAATTACGCTTACTTCTTTTTTAGTACAAGTAGCTACAGGGTTTGCTATGACGTTTTACTACCGCCCGACGGTTACTGAGGCTTTTGCCTCGGTTCAATACATAATGACTGAAGTTAACTTTGGCTGGTTAATTCGATCAGTTCATCGATGGTCGGCAAGTATGATGGTCTTAATGATGATCCTGCATGTATTTCGCGTCTATCTCACCGGTGGTTTTAAAAAACCTCGTGAATTAACTTGGGTTACAGGTGTGGTTCTGGCTGTATTGACCGCATCCTTTGGTGTAACAGGTTATTCCTTACCTCGGGACCAAATTGGTTATTGGGCAGTCAAAATTGTAACAGGTGTGCCGGAAGCTATTCCGGTAATAGGATCGCCTTTGGTGGAGTTATTACGTGGAAGTGCTAGTGTGGGACAATCCACTTTGACCCGTTTTTATAGTTTACACACTTTTGTATTACCTCTTCTTACTGCCGTATTTATGTTAATGCATTTTCTAATGATACGTAAGCAAGGCATTTCTGGTCCTTTATAGAAAATACGGCCCATAATGTTGTAATCAATTAGTTATCTTATTACTTGGGGGAGGAAGAGCCAATAGTATTTCATTGCTACAAATATGGATTATTGAAAAAAAAAAATAAGACATGTATTTGGATATTTTCTTTCAACTCCACAATAGTTTATTATTTATTTGACATGATATGAATATGATATGAATAGTTGAAGGAAATTCTCCGAAGATAAAATGGATTATGGGAGTGTGTGACTTGAACTATTGATTGAGCCGTGCAGAAATATGCCTTTATCTGCTACATTGGAATTCATAACCAAATGTGTCTTTGTTCCAACCACCGAGAAATCCCGAAGGATAGGCTGGTTCGCTTGAAGAGAATCTTTTCTATGATCAGACCCTGTGATGTCGTGCAGGAGCAGGCTCCGTAAGATCCAGTAGAATAAGTGATTTGGCATAATCAAAAATTAGTTTTGACTAGCTTTCTTACTTAATAGTATGAAAATGCATTCATTTCCTCTGCATCGATCCGATTTTTTATTTATTATACTATCGGAGTGAAACAAGAGATCTAAAGAAGAGCAAAGGTTAGACTATATTAGTAACAAGTAAATCCTTTGTATGTGAAAATTCTCGATATTTTTTGGAGAGAAAGGTCGATCGCAAGGGCTGAGACGGCCCAGAAAGCATCAACTTTGTACGCTTACTTGGGTATTGAGCATTTACCTGTAAGAATTGAATTCCTTTTTTTACATATAGAATCATTCATATATGTGTGGATACCATATATATCTTAAGATATAGATTTCTTTTAGATGTATCCATTTGTATCCATTTTTTTTATTTGATTCGATTGAGTCTTGCTCGAGCCGGATGATGAAAACTTATCATGTCCGGTTCTTTCGGGGGATGGATCTATAAGAATTCACCTATCCCAATAACAAAGAAACCTGACTTGAACGATCCTGTATTAAGAGCTAAATTAGCTAAAGGTATGGGTCATAATTATTACGGGGAACCCGCATGGCCCAATGATCTTTTATATATATTTCCAGTAGTAATTCTTGGTACTATTGCTTGTACCGTAGGCTTGGCGGTTCTAGAACCCTCAATGATTGGTGAACCCGCGGATCCTTTTGCAACTCCTTTGGAAATATTACCGGAATGGTATTTCTTTCCTGTATTTCAAATACTTCGTACAGTCCCTAACAAGTTATTGGGTGTTCTTTTAATGGTGTCAGTGCCCGCAGGATTATTAACAGTACCCTTTTTGGAAAATGTTAATAAATTCCAAAATCCATTTCGTCGTCCAGTAGCGACAACCGTCTTTTTGATTGGTACCGCAGTGGCCCTGTGGTTGGGTATTGGAGCAACGTTACCGATTGATAAATCCCTGACTTTAGGTCTTTTTTAAATTGATTCAATTGTAAAATATTCTGACGTCCGTATCTAGGGAGTAGTCACTTGTTAAAGTGAATTCTCCCTAGATCTATTTATTAAATTCTGTTGTTAATAGATGGATTGTGCTGAAGGTTCCAAATCATTTTCTTTTTTTGGAAATCAAATTAGAAAAATTTGTCTACTTCTTTTCTAGAATGTCCAATATTTGTTTGACATCTTCTATACGAAAATGTTCAATTTTCATAAGTTCTTCTTGACTGTTATTCAACAGGTCAAATAATGTATGTATATTGGACTTTTTGAGACAATTATAGATCCTAGGAGGCAATTCTAATTGGTCAATAAAAATCGATTTCAATGCAAGTTCGTTTTTATTTTTTCTTAGTTTAGCTAATCTATCATGAAAAAGAAAAAAGGGTAAAGTAACCCTGTGTTGATTGTTTTCTAAATTGAAGTTTTTTTCTTCTTCTGCATGTAAAAAAGGAATAAATAAATTAATCAAAGCCCGGGAGGCTTCGCGAAGTGCTTCTTGAGGAGTTAAACTTCCGTTTGTCCATATTTCTAAAAAAAGTATCTCCTGCTTTTCATTACTGTTCCCATACGAATGAATACTATGATTCGTATTTCGAACGGGCATGAATACAGCATCTATAGGGTAACTTCCGTCGTTAAAGTTTTTTTTCGTTTTTATACCGTATCCTCTATGCCTCTCGATTTGTAATTCAATACACAAATCAATTGGTTCTGTTAGTCTAGCTATATGTTGTGTATGATCAACGATTTCCACGGAAGTCGGTAAGATGATATCTTGAGCAGTTACATACCCCGGACCCTTGGCACAAATAAGCGCGTTACAAGTTCCATACAGATTACTTCTCAATACAATTTCTTTCAAATTCATTAAAATTTCATGTACTGATTCTTGACTACCTACTATGGTAGAATATTCATGTGGTATTTTCTCAGATTTTGCGCGTGTAATACATGTTCCTTCTATTTCTCCAAGCAAAGCTCTTCGCATCGCAATGCCTATTGTGTCGGCTTGACCTTTCATAAGGGGAGCTAGAATAAAGCGTCCGTAAGAAAGACGCTTACTTTCTGCTCTTGATTCAACACACTTCCACTGTAGCGTCTGAGTCGATACTTTTACTTTCTCTCGCACCATAAAGTTTATTATTTGATATTTGATTTTATTTGATAAGATGAATCCTTTATTTCTCTTGAAATCCCTTTAGTGTTTCTATTTCTATACACGTCTTTTTTTCGGCGGTCTACAACCATTATGTGGCATGGGGGTTATATCCCGTACGAAATTTAATAGTATACCACTTCTACGAATAGCTCGTAAGGCTGCATCTCTTCCGAGACCAGGACCCTTTATCCGAACTTCTGCTCGTTGCATACCTTGATCCACTACTGCTCGAATAGCATTTCCTGCTGCGGTTTGAGCAGCAAAAGGCGTCCCTCTTCTTCTACCCTTGAATCCACAAGTGCCGGCGGAGGAACAAGAAATCACCCGACCCCGTACATCTGTAACAGTAACAATGGTGTTGTGGAAACTTGCTTGAACATGAATAACTCCTTTTGGTATTCTACGTGCACTTTTACGTGCACTACTGCGCCTATTCTTACGTGAACCAACTTTTGGTATGGGTTTTGCCATATTTTATCATTTCATAAGGATAAGTCAAAGATATATGGATATATCCATTTCATGTCAAAATAGATCCTCTATTTTGATTTGTTCATCGTTTTCTTTAAGATCGGTGAGTTTCTTTTAGGATAGAAGGACTATCCCTGTCTTTGTTTATGTCTCGGGTTGGAACAAATTACGATAATTCGTCCTCTCCTACGGATTAGTCGACATTTTCCGCAAATTTTACGAACAGAAGCCCTTATTTTCATAATTCTTATTCCTTTTCCTTATATTTAATTATATTCCTTAATTTCATTTTAATTTAATTAGAATTTAATTCTGAATTTACTTATTGGAAAAAGTTTCTTGAAATTTTTGAACGTTGAACTGTATCCTCTGAAAGGAATATTGAAGTACCTAATCATTCGAATCCTTATTGTGGAGTCTACAAATTATACGCCCTCTGGTTGAATCATAAGGACTCAGTTCTATTTTTGCTCTATCCCCCGGTAGTATACGTATAAAACTACGTTTGATCCTTCGTAAAGTACCTGAAAAGTATAGCCGAGAATCAGATCTTCATTATTTAAATTTAAACGAATCTCTGGAGCATACTAGTGAAGTGATTCAGTAATTAAACCTTCATGAACTTTTCTTTCATTTCAGGTAGAACCTTCTCGAAGTATTAACTAAGGTAAGATGGGAGGAGTTATATTAGATAACCCAGTCTTTTTTCTTTTTTTTTTTCCAAAAAAAAAGAGGGAAGTTCTGGATACAATTCGGAAATTGGACGGATTTACCATATATAACACAAAATTTCTCCGCCGATTCCTTCTAGTCTGGCCTCTCTGTCTGTCATTATACCTCGAGAAGTTGAAAGAATTACAATCCCCATCCCGCCTAAAATTCTAGGAATTTGTTGATAGTTAGCATAGATTCGCAGACCGGGTCGGCTGATTCTTTTTAAATTTAAAAAAGGTCTATATGTTCCTTTTCTATTTCTTCTATGTCGTAGGGTTAAAACCAAAAAGGATTTTTTGCCTTCCTGATGTTTTCTTACGTTTTCGATAAAACCTTCTCGTAAAAGTATTTTAGCAATGTTCTCGGTAATCTTAGTAGATACCAGTCGAACCCTTCCCCTTCGATTCATGTCAGCATTTCGTATAGAGGTTATTATGTTAGCAATAGTGTCCATGGTAAACGAAAATTCGTGTTGCTCCCCAATTTTGTTATAATCAACATGTTTTTTTTTACTTATTTTTTTAAAGGTATATGCATGAGACACCGATCTACTAATTCATTTATGTCATTTAAGAATTAAATAGTATAACTATATTGAGGTCTTGCCTTATAATACCTCAGGAGCCAATGAAACTATTTTAGTGAAATTTAACTGTCTCAATTCCTGGGCGATCGCACCAAAAATTCTAGTTCCTTTTGGATTTCCTGCTTGATCAATGATAACTGCAGCATTGTCATCATATCGTATTATGATGCCGTTGTCGCGTTTGAGTTCTTTACAAGTACGTACAATTACAGCTCTGACTACTTCTGATCTTTCTAGGGTCGCTTTTGGTACTACTTCCTTGATCACAGCAACAATAACGTCACCAATATGAGCATATCGACGATGACTAGCTCCTATGATTCGAATACACATCAATTTTCTAGCCCCGCTGTTATCTGCTACATTCAAAAGGGTCTGAGGTTGAATCATTTTTTTTGTAATCTGTTTTTTCAGTGCAACAAAGGACAAAGAAAAAAAAAAGAAATATTGTTTGTCAAAAAGAAAAAGAAACCCACAATTTTTTTTTTATTCTTAAGACTTTTGCCCTATATTACTATTCTGAGATTCTGAAATAATGAATTGAGTTTTGATAGGCATTTTTGACGCCGCTATTGAAATAGCCCGTCGTGCTAGATTTTCGGCTACTCCATCCATTTCATAAAGTATTCTACCAGGTTTAATGACAGCTACCCAATACTGGGGAGATCCTTTACCTGAACCCATACGTGTTTCCGCGGTTCTTACTGTAACCGGTTTGTCTGGAAATACACGTACCCACAGTTTTCCACCGCGGCGTACATTTCGTGTCATTGCACGTCGTCCTGCTTCTATTTGTCTAGATGTAATCCAAGCGGGTTCAAGTGCTTGAAGAGCATATCTACCGAAACAAATACGGTTACCTCGATAAGACATTCCTTTCATTCTTCCTCTCTGTTGTTTACGGAATTTCGTTCTTTTCGGACTAAGCATAGCAGTTATATCAAAAAATCCCTCCAATTTTTATTTAACCTTATAGAATTTAGAACTGTTCATTTTTTTTTTAATTGAACATAAAACAAACAGAAAGCATTTGTCATTTTTTGTTCTATCTCTGAATAGAACATAAAGATAGGTAAGGTCTCTTCTTTATTCTTCGTCTATAAATATCCAAATTTTGATTCCTAAGACCCCATATATAGTTCGAACTGTATAGCAACAATAATCAATTTTCGCTCCAATAGTTTGTAGAGGAACCCTACCTTCTCTGATCCATTCGACGCGCG